CTCTGCAAAGCGTAAGGGTATTCATATTACAAATCTTACTAGAACTGCTCGTTTTTTATCAGAAGCGTGTGATTTGGTTTTTGATGCAGCAAGTAGGAGAAAACAATTCTTAATTGTTGGTACCAAAAATAAAGCAGCTGATCCAGTAGCGCGGGCTGCAATAAGAGCTCGGTGTCATTATGTTAATAAAAAATGGCTAGGCGGCCTTTTAACGAATTGGTCCACTACAGAAATGAGACTTCAAAAGTTCAGGGACTTGAGAATGGAACAAAAGACAGGGGGAATCCACCGCCTTCCGAAAGGGGATGCGGCTCGATTAAAGAGACAGTTATTTCACTTGCAAACATATTTGGGCGGGATTAAATATATGACAGGGTTACCCGATATTGTAATAATCGTTGATCAGCAAGAAGAATATATGGCTCTTCAAGAATGTATCACTTTGGGAATTCCAACAATTTGTTTAATTGATACAAACTGTGACCCGGATCTCACAGATATTTCGATTCCAGCGAATGATGACGCTATAGCTTCAATCCGATTAATTCTTAACAAATTAGTATTTGCGATTTGTGAAGGGCGTTCTAGCTATATACGAAATCCCTGATTAATAATAAGATAAATAAATTCTTTTTTGAATTCCATAGATTGACGGAATCCGTTACTATTTCTGAATCTCATAAAAGAGATAAAAAACTGGGGATATTATGTGATTAGTTGGTATCTAAAATATACAATTCAAGTGAGCAAGTCGAAAAAAAGACGGTTGAATCAAAATAATTTCTTGTAAAGTTTTCTTTCTTTCAGAGGACAATATGAATGTTCTATCATATTCCATTAACACATTAAAAGGGTTATATGAAATATCTGGTGTGGAAGTAGGCCAGCATTTCTATTGGAAAATAGGCGGTTTCCAAGTCCATGCCCAAGTACTTATTACTTCTTGGGTTGTAATTGTTATCTTATTAGGTTCAGCCATTGTAACTGTTCGGAATCCACAAACCATTCCTACTGACGGTCAGAATTTCTTCGAATATATCCTTGAATTTATTCGAGATGTGAGCAAAACCCAGATTGGAGAGGAATATGGTCCATGGGTTCCCTTTATTGGAACTTTGTTTCTATTTATTTTTGTTTCTAATTGGTCAGGGGCGCTTTTACCTTGGAAAATCATAGAGTTACCTCATGGAGAGTTAGCCGCACCCACGAATGATATAAATACTACCGTTGCTTTAGCTTTACTTACGTCAATAGCATATTTTTATGCGGGCCTTAGCAAAAAAGGATTAGGTTATTTCGGTAAATACATACAACCAACTCCAATCCTTTTACCCATTAACATTTTAGAAGATTTTACAAAACCTTTATCACTTAGCTTTCGACTTTTTGGAAATATATTAGCGGATGAATTAGTAGTTGTTGTTCTTGTTTCTTTAGTACCTTCAGTGGTTCCTATACCTGTCATGTTCCTTGGATTATTTACAAGTGGTATTCAAGCTCTTATTTTTGCAACTTTAGCTGCGGCTTATATAGGTGAATCCATGGAGGGACACCATTGACTAAGTTTCGAAATAGTCTTTTTTAGCTTAGTGTAAGGTAATCTATGCCTTGCTCGAGATAATCTTCTTCGTGAACATAAATATACACATAAATAGACAAAAAAGTCTATAAGATCTAGAAGAATAGTAAAAAAGATTACGATATTAGGGAATTGTAAAAAAAAAATTAGGTTCTATAGAGCGATTCCCATTTCAGTCGGTTTTATTCAATTCAAAGATTGACCAAAAGAAAATATTAATAAAGAATAAATTACATGAACTTAGATCAACCAAAGACTTATATTTCTATGCAATGATTTAGACTAAGAAATTCGCCCATTTAGATTGATTGTATCCATGTGGGATAATGCTAAATTCTAAATTAAATAAAAGGAAGATTAGGGGTTTACAAAAAATGAGATTCAAGAGAAAATGGTTTCGTTAGAAGAGTGGGATCAAACTAGGTATATGTAATATATATAATCGCTATAAGCCAACTTTCCTTTATAGATGTTTCGAAAAATGTTTTTAAAATACGACTGAATCCAAGATACAAATAGTTGGTTTACGTTATGGAAGAAAGACATGTATATGTAATAGTAGGCTAGTTATATATGAGCTAAAAGATATATCTAATCTGTCCTCCTATTATTGAGAATTGGGGTAGGGATTCCAATAAAAGTCCTTCCGTTTCATTTGTAACTGTGAATTCAATTCAATATTGAATAAAGAAATTCAATCAAGAAAAAGAACGAAGAGTTCGAATTCAAAGAATGGTTCGGAACAAAGAAAGAAATGGAAAAACAAAAAGTTGTATGAATTCTATGAATTCACAAAAACTCTGTGGATAGGAACTATAAAATAGATATCGAAGTAGTTCTGATGATTCAATAATATTACTACTTCAATTGGGAGCTCTTAGTTGCGTTACTTTGACTAGATGAAAATTTTATCGATGGAATAATTAAGTCATAATTTATTGGTTGATTGTATCATTAACCATTTCTTTTTTTTGGTGCGAGGAACTTATCATGAATCCATTGATTTCTGCCGCTTCCGTTATTGCTGCTGGGTTGGCCGTTGGGCTTGCTTCTATTGGACCTGGGGTTGGTCAAGGTACTGCTGCGGGCCAAGCTGTAGAAGGTATCGCGAGACAACCCGAGGCAGAGGGAAAAATACGAGGTACTTTATTGCTTAGTCTGGCTTTTATGGAAGCTTTAACAATTTATGGACTGGTTGTAGCATTAGCACTTTTATTTGCGAATCCTTTTGTTTAATCCTATATTTGATTTGTTTAATCTAATCCTATAAAAAAATACGTATTTTTTTTTTTTATTGGCTTGTACTTGCTGCTTGCTTTTTCGAATTCTATCAAGATTTTACTCCTACAATTATTTATTTTGTTTTATTTTTATTGGGACAATAACCCAACGGGAAGGATTGATTGGGGGATGAGGAATTAGTATACTGATTCACTTTCTTCCTTCCCCTTTCTTAGTTAGTCCAATCCAAACTTTTTTAAGGAAGTGTTGTAACAAAAAAAAAGTAGATATTTCGCAATTGACACGAGACCTGATACCCAATTCTAATAAGTATTGTTCTTAATTAGAAATTTACAATTGAAAAAAAAAATATAAAATAAAATAATCTAGAAAAATATAAAAAATAAATAGATAATTAGTCTGTCTATAAGATTTATAAAAGAAGAGGAGATCGTATGAAAAATATAACCGATTCTTTCGTTTCCTTGGGTCACTGGTCATCCGCCGGGAGTTTCGGGTTTAATACCGATTTTTTAGCAACAAATCCAATAAATCTAAGTGTAGTCCTTGGTGTATTGATTTTTTTTGGAAAGGGAGTGTGTGCGAGTTGTTTATTTCAAGAATAGGCTGGATTGAACCAGCTGCACTTTTTTGTTTCGTTTAAACTAGGAAATTTAACTAGAAAAGAAAAGGTGCATGATCCTGCGAATTACTCCTGAATAAATTAAGAAATCATCTTTAAGAACCATAGCATTTCGTGATTCATTGGTAAATAGATTTTGATTCTCTATCAACCAATAATATGGGACCATTAACATGGTTAAAGCTAAACTGTTTGAAGTCCAGACAGAGCAGGTTACTCTTTCTACTAGTATGTTAATACATACATATAAAGGATTCAAGATGAATAGTTGGAAATTGTTTTCGGTATAGAACACTCATGTCGAAAAAGGATTTGAACCCTTTTTTTTTTCAAAAAATGGGTATTTCACCCATTGCTATCCAATGCTGAATCGATAACCTACACATAAAGTAAAGTCTTTGGATTTGAAGAAAAAAAGAAACAACTTTACTGACAATTACTTGTTTGGTCAGAAGAGTCCTCCGAATATTCCGGTCTTGGATTAGTGATTAGTTTAGGTTTTGGAATCCGAATAATGAACCGAGAAAAGAGGATAGGCTCATTCCAGTCAAAAAAGAGATGGGAATTTCCCATAAGTAATTGAACTAATTGAGCGTGAGAGCCAAATGAATCGAAAGACTCATGTTTGGTTCGGGAAGGGATCATGGAAGTTTTGCAATGAATGGAAAGATAATCTACTTTCATTAAGTGATTTATTAGATAATCGAAAACAGAGAATTTTGAATACTATTCGAAATTCAGAAGAACTACGCGGAGGAGCCATTGAACAGTTGGAAAAAGCCCGGGCCCGCTTACGGAAAGTGGAAATAGAAGCGGATCAATTTCGAGTGAACGGATACTCTGAGATAGAACGAGAAAAATTGAATTTGATTAATTCAACTTATAAGACTTTGGAACAATTAGAAAATTACAAAAACGAAACCATTCATTTTGAACAACAAAGAGCGATTAATCAAGTTCGACAACGGGTTTTCCAACAAGCCTTACAAGGAGCTCTAGGGACTTTGAATAGTTGTTTGACCAACGAGTTACATTTACGTACTATTAGTGCCAATATTGGCATGTTTGGGGCGATGAAAGAAATAACTAATTAGACCTTCTACTGTAGGCATTATTTTTTTTTTTTTTTTATTAAGAAATACTCATGGTAACCATTCGAGCCGACGAGATTAGTAATATTATCCGTGAACGTATTGAGCAATATAATAGGGAAGTAAAGATTGTAAATACTGGGACCGTACTTCAAGTGGGTGACGGCATTGTTCGTATTTATGGTCTTGATGAAGTAATGGCAGGTGAATTGGTAGAATTTGAAGAGGGTACGATAGGCATTGCTCTTAATTTGGAATCAAATAATGTTGGTGTTGTATTAATGGGTGACGGCTTGATGATACAAGAGGGAAGCTCTGTAAAAGCAACAGGAAAAATTGCTCAGATACCAGTGAGTGAGGCGTATTTGGGTCGTGTTATAAATGCCCTGGCTAAACCCATTGACGGTCGAGGTGCAATTTCATCTTCTGAATCTCGGTTAATTGAATCTCCCGCTCCAGGGATTAT